ATCCGGACCAATTTTTTTCTGATCCTTCGAGAAAAAGATTCATTCTCCTCATAAAAAAGAGGAGGTAGAACCAATAAAGATTTCTTTTTCGATTCATCTCTGGAGTTGAATACCTCATTCAAGAATTTTTTTTGATCCAACCCGTAGGAATCAATAGAAAAGGCAAATCCCCTACGAAACACCAGATCCGGCTCGGTTATTGATAGAGTGAATAGATCCGCCATTTCTGGGAATCTCTCTTCTGATTCAAAAAAATCGTGACGTAACGCGTATCCCCCTTTGTTCCGGTCATGGAATAGATGAAAGAAATCAAAAAATGGATTTTTGTTCAAGAATGAAATCTTATTGGAGCTGTCCATATCCGGTTCATCCTTCGGAACCAGATCCGGGATGTGATATGGTTCCGAAGGATTAATTGAGACGGTATCTTGTAAATACGTAATTATCTTGAATATATCAACCATTTCTTTATTTTCCGCTCGCCTGGAAGGGACAAAAGAAACATCTTGTTTTTTCTTCAACAATTTATGATCTCTAGTGGACCTCTCAGTAGGATTCGAACCCAGATGAAGTTCTGACCATCTGTCAGAGAAAAAAGAACGAATGGATCTTGTAGGATTCCCAATAAATTCTTCGATTTCTTCCGGAAGCAGATGATTATTCATCCGCTTCTCAGGTTCCGTGAATAGCCAGGACATGGAGGAAGATCCAAAAAGGCATTTCGGGAATCGATCTGATTCTATCTCTGTTCGTTCCGTTTGAAGAAAGGAAGGATCCCAAAGAATTGATCTCTCTTTTAGTTGCTGAATCTCTGTTTGATCGATCAATGTGTGATATTCTGAATTCTCATTTATAACGGAATCGAAATGATCTCTGGATTGATCAGAAGAAGATCCTTTCCATTGGCTATAATCCGTTACTTGAACGAAAATAGACCTTGTGGAATCATATTGAATATTTGACAATACATTCCGTACCTTGCTAAAAAACCGATCCTTGTTTACCAACCACACATTGTCTAACCAAATCCAATTCTCTCTCGAGACGTTCCTCCAAAAATACGATTCGTGCTGATTCTTCCCCCAACTAACGAAGAGATCTTGGCGGAATTGCCACATATGAAATTGAGCACAATTTTGCAAAGAAATACCCCACTTGTTTCTCGAGAAGAGATGGGAAACATGCTCAATATCATTGGATTGCATAGTTGCCCCAGCTCCTTGTTGTTTGAAGAAACTCTCCCCCTGAATTGGTCTTTTTTCACGAAAAGCAGACATGAGATAACAAATCAAGTCTTTCCCTAAGATTTTGAATAGCTGTCCCGAATTCAAGTTGATTATGTTTCGTTTCTTCCTCGGAGAAAGACGATCAAAAAATTCCCAATCATGGTCCTTGCGGATCGGATCATCCGTATAGGATAAAAAAAGAAACTCCAGATATTTGCTATCTTTCTCTTTGAATGAGATCTCAATTCCAGCTACGGTTTCCTTAGATATCTGACAACTAGAATCCCTATTTTTTCCGATCCGGTTCCTCCACCACCGCGAACCCCGGTTAGATTCAGGCATGATACGCTTTTTCTTTATTGGGATAACCCAAGTACTCTCTTGCGGATCCATGAAACAACTCTCAGAAATCTTTTTCCCTTTTGGAAGATACAGGAGCGAAACAATCAACCTATTTCTATTGGAAGACCAAAAAGATTCTTCCAATGTCTCCTTTCTGGGTCCAATGGAATTCATAGGTATAGGAAGAAGCCCCATCAAATAGAGATTTTTTCTTTCGACCATCTTTCGATTGTTAATACGAGATATAAGGACCACTACTACAAGCAGTACTACACCTTTGATCGTGAAATATCGATTGCTTGTTGCACCCTGTGAATCACGTGAAAGTAGGATACTCCAAATTCGGGGGTCAAATAGTTTCATAAAACGTTCTTGGTGGAAAAAAATGTGAGTGAAAGATCCCACTGAATCGAATTTGATCCATGAATCTAAGAAATAGTGAGAATTCTTGATCTCTCTCAATATCTCTCTCAATTCGAATATCCAGGATTTGAATTGATGTCGTTTCATTGATTCCTCCTAAAGATTTCATTTCAATTGGAATTTGGTTATTCACGATGTACGATGATCCCTGTTAAGCATCCATGGCTGAATGGTTAAAGCGCCCAACTCATAATTGGCAAATTCGTAGGTTCAATTCCTGCTGGATGCACGCCAATGGGAACATTCAATAAGTCTATTGGAATTGGCTCTGTATCAATGGAATCTCATCATCCATACATAGCGAATTGGTATGGTATATTCATACCATAACATATGAACAGTAAGAACTAGAATTCTTATCGATACTGGAACTCATAGGGAAGAAAATGGATTTATGGATGGAATCAAATATGCAGTATTTACAGAAAAAAGTATTCGGTTATTGGGGAACAATCAATATACTTCTAATGTCGAATCAGGATCAACTAGGACAGAAATAAAGCATTGGGTCGAACTCTTCTTTGGTGTCAAGGTAAGAGCTATGAATAGTCATCGACTCCCGGGAAAGGGTAAAAGGATGGGACCTATTATGGGACATACAATGCATTACAGACGTATGATCATTACGCTTCAACCGGGTTATTCTATTCCACCTCTTATAGAGAAAAGAACTTAAAGCAAAAGACTTAATAACACGGCAATACATTTATACAAAACTTCTACCCCGAGCACACGCAATGGAGCCGTAGACAGTCAAGTGAAATCCAATCCACGAAATAATTTGATCTATGGACAGCATCGTTGTGGTAAAGGTCGTAATGCCAGAGGGATCATTACCGCAGGGCATAGAGGGGGAGGTCATAAGCGTCTATACCGTAAAATCGACTTTCGACGGAATGAAAAAGGGATATCTGGTAGAATCGTAACCATAGAATATGACCCTAATCGAAATGCATACATTTGTCTCATACACTATGGGGATGGTGAGAAGAGATATATTTTACATCCCAGAGGGGCTATAATTGGAGATACCATTGTTTCTGGTACAGAAGTTCCTATATCAATGGGAAATGCCCTACCTTTGAGTGCGGTTTGAACTATTGATTTACGTAATTGGAAGTAACCAATTAGGTTTACGACGAAACCTATAAATCGATCACTGATCCAATTGGAGTACCTCTACGGGATAGACCTCAACAGAAAACTGTTGAGTAACGGCAGCAAGTGATTGAGTTCAGTAGTTCCTCATAGAAAATTATTGACTCTAGAGATATGGTAATATGGAGAAGACAAAATTGTTTGAAGCGCGCACAGAACCGGAAGCGCCCCTTGTTTCAAAGAGAGGAGGACGGGTTATTCACATTTCATTTGATGGTCAGAGGCGAATTGAAAGTTAAGCAGTGATAATTAGAAAGACCCCCCGGGGAAAAATAGAGATGTCTCCTACGTTACCCGTAATATGTGCAAGTATCGACGTAATTTCATAGAGTCATCCGGTCTGAATGCTACATGAAGAACATAAGCCAGATGACGGAACGGGGAGACCTAGGATGTAGAAGATCATAACATAAGTGATTCGGCAGATTTGGATTCCTATATATCCACTCATGTGGTACTTCATCATACGATTCATATAAAATCCATCTGTCTAGATATCATCATATACATCTAGAAAGCCGTATGCTTTGGAAGAAGCTTGTACAGTTTGGGAAGGGGTTTTTATTGATAAAAAAGAAGAATCTACTTCAACCGATATGCCCTTAGGCACGGCCATACATAACATAGAAATCACACTTGGAAAGGGTGGACAATTAGCTAGAGCAGCAGGCGCTGTAGCGAAACTGATTGCAAAAGAGGGTAAATCGGCCACATTAAGATTACCATCTGGGGAGGTCCGTTTGATATCCAAAAACTGCTTAGCAACAGTCGGACAAGTGGGTAATGTTGGGGTGAACCAAAAAAGTTTGGGTAGAGCCGGATCTAAGTGTTGGCTAGGTAAGCGTCCTGTAGTAAGAGGAGTAGTTATGAACCCTGTAGACCATCCCCATGGGGGCGGTGAAGGGAGAGCCCCAATTGGTAGAAAAAAACCCACAACCCCTTGGGGTTATCCTGCGCTTGGAAGAAGAAGTAGGAAAAGGAACAAATATAGTGATAGTTTTATTCTTCGTCGCCGTAAATAGGAACATTGAAAATCGAATTTTTGGAATTGGAAATAATATGATGGGCGAACGACGGGAATTGAACCCGCGCATGGTGGATTCACAATCCACTGCCTTGATCCACTTGGCTACATCCGCCCCTTCCCTTATCTAGCTAAAGGATTTTCTCTTTTTTCCATTCATCATTATACTTCAGATTAAGATCGAGATATTGGACATAGAATGCCAATTTAAAAAATGTAAAAAAAGGAGTAATCAGCCGTGACACGTTCACTCAAAAAAAATCCTTTTGTAGCTAATCATTTATCGGGAAGAATTGAAAAACTCAACAGGAGGGAGGAGAAAGAAATCATAGTGACTTGGTCTCGGGCATCTACCATTATACCCACAATGATTGGCCATACAATCGCTATTCATAATGGAAAGGAACATTTACCTATTTATATCACAGATCGTATGGTCGGTCACAAATTGGGAGAATTTGCACCTACTCTCACTTTCGTGAGACACGCGAGAAACGATAATAAATCTCGTCGTTAGTCGTTCTACTAAGTATTCATGTGAAAAGCCTTATCTTATATCTTAAGAGTCTTTATCTTATAGTAAGAGTATAGGTATATTTATTTTCTTTTTCATAAGACTTAGACTTTTCTGACTTATCTTATACTATACTTCACCTAGGCACTTATCATTCATTGGCGGGGGAGAACTTTTATGATAAAGAACGAAAATTCGGATAGAGAAGCAAAAGTTTTAGCTCAACATATATATATGTCTGTTTTCAAAGCACGAAGAGTAATTGATCAGATTCGGGGACGTTCTTATGAGGAAACACTCATGATACTGGAACTAATGCCTTATTGGGCATCTTATCCAATTTTAAAATTAGTTTATTCTGCAGCAGCAAATGCTAGTCATAATATGGGTTTAAATGAAGCTGATTTATTTATTAGTAAAGCTGAAGTCAATAGAGGTGCTATTGTAAAAAAGTTAAAACCCCGGGCTCGAGGACGTAGTTATCTGATAAAAAAAACCACTTGTCATATAAAGATTTCTTTAAAATCTAAAATTTAGATTCCTATTTAGAAAAAAATGGATGGAAAAAGAATATAAAAATATGGGACAAAAAATAAATCCACTTGGTTTCAGACTTGGAACAACTCAAAGTCATCATTCTTTTTGGTTCGCAAAATCAAAGAATTTTTCCATGGGTCTACAAGAAGATGAAAGAATACGGAATTGTATTAAGGACTATGTAAAAAAAAATAAGAAAATATCCTCAGGTTTCGAAGGAATTGCCCATATAGTAATTCAAAAAAGAATAGATTTGATTCAGGTCATAATCTACATTGGATTTCCCAACTTATTAATAGAAGGACGTACACGGGGAGTCGAAGAATTACAGATGAATGTACAAAAAAAGTTTCATTCTGTAAACCGGAGACTCAATATTGCTATCACAAGAATTGAAAAGCCTTATGGACAACCTAATATTCTTGCAGAATATATAGCTTTACAATTAAAAAATAGAGTCTCATTTCGAAAGGCAATGAAAAAAGCTATTGAATTAACTGAACAAACGGGTACAAAAGGAATTCAAGTGCAAATTGCAGGACGTATAGACGGAAAAGAGATTGCACGTATCGAATGGATCAGAGAAGGCAGGGTTCCCTTACAAACAATTCGCGCTAAAATTGATCACTGTTCCTATACAATTAGAACTATCTATGGAGTCTTAGGCATCAAAATTTGGATATTTGTAAACCAAGAATAAGAAAATAAGAATAATGGACCTTTCTTTATCTCGCCATTCTGCTCATCGATAAAAAAGATTTCTAAACTCTTTTCTTATTTTTTTCTTAATCAAAGAAAAACAAACAATTATAATTCTATAAGGTTGAATAAAAATTTGATTTACCCTTTGATTTCATTTAGATTTTATTATAATTGCTATGCTCAGTGTGTGACTCGTTAGTTTTTTCTTTAGAGTTTAGAATTTATATTGAAAAAAAAAAAAAGAAACAGTCTGACCCGACTATAAACTTAGTAACTATCAAAACTCAAGAAACTCAAAACTAAAAACCAACTTATTGCTTCATATTGTCGAGATCCCAAGAAACAGTCACTATATGACTGAATCGATCATATAGTTGTAGCAACTGAAATTCTTTTAATAAAAAAGAAATCTGATTATGAATTGTGAAAAAAAAGGGGGGATGTGGAAAAATGGAAGGATGATAGAAAGAGAGAATAAAGATATCAATGATATATGATTCCCATATGTATGGTTTATGAAGAATTAACCCATAAAAAAATAAAAAAGGCAGTGTTATAAAGCATCAACATCAATATATAATAAAAATAAAAAATATCTCATTACAATAGAATAAGAAATATACAAATAAAAAATAGAAACTATAGAAGAAAATAAATGAAATTAAAATAATAATCTAAATAATTTAAAAATAATTTAATCAATATGGATAATATAGTCTATTATGTAAGATATCAAAGATAGAAGAATAGATAATCTAAATAATAGAAAATAGAGAATAATTTAATTGAGCTTCGGGTTAAGAAAAACTGAGGAGATTAACTCGCAAACAAATAACAAATTTTGTTGAGAGCTCCATTGCAGAGTTCAAGCCTAAGCATTAATAGAGAAGCTATGGGAACGATGGAACCCGTGATTACCATAGGATTTTCTTGAAAACGAATCAATCCTAATGATTCATTGGGTAGGATGGCGGAATGAACCAAAAAAATATATTTATTCTGAATGGTCATGAATTGACCCTACAAATGAAGGAGGAAAGAGTCAATATTCGCCCGCGAAACCTTTCTTTATTTTTCTTTAATTTCAGAATTTCTTTTATTTTTTATTAGAAATTTTGATAAAAGAAAATAGAAATACATGTGTATATATATAATATTTATAATATTATTGAATCATTTAATTCGTGAGGAGCTGGATGAGAATAAACTCTCATGTCCGGTTTTGCAGTAGAGATGGAATTCAGAAACAACCATCAACTATAACCCCAAAAGAACCAGATTTCGTAAACAACATAGAGGTCGAATGAAGGGAATATCTTGCCGAGGCAATCAGATTTGTTTTGGCAGATACGCTCTTCAGGCACTTGAACCTTCTTGGATCACAGCTAGACAAATAGAAGCAGGGCGAAGAGCAATTACACGATATGCGCGTCGTGGTGGAAAGATATGGGTACGTATCTTTCCCGACAAACCTGTTACTGTGAGACCTACAGAAACACGTATGGGTTCGGGCAAGGGATCCCCCGAATATTGGGTATCCGTTGTTAAACCGAGCCGAATACTTTATGAAATTAGTGGAGTATCAGAAACTGTAGCCAAAGCTGCTATGAAAATAGCAGCATGCAAAATGCCTATACGAACTCAATTTGTTATTTCAGGATAGGTAAACAAAAGTAAAAGAATAAGTAGTATGGATAATGAAAAAAAAGAAATATTGTCTGTCCAGAGATAAAGAAATCCGTAGTTTTTTTTCATTATCCCTTGCATTTAAATAAGAGATTAAAATAAAAATGATATGATTCAACCTCAGACCCTTTTGAATGTAGCGGATAACAGTGGAGCTCAAGAATTGATGTGTATTCGAATCCTAGGAACTGGTAATCACCGATATGCTCATATTGGCGATGTTATTGTTGCTGTAATAAAAGAAGCAGTGCCCAACATGCCTCTAGAAAGATCAGAAATAATTAGAGCTGTGATTGTACGCACGTGTAAAGAACTCAAACGTGACAACGGCATGATAATACGATATGATGACAATGCAGCGGTTATCATTGATCAAGAAGGAAATCCAAAAGGAACTCGAATCTTTGGTGCGATTGCTCGAGAATTGCGACAGTTAAATTTTACTAAAATAGTTTCATTAGCACCCGAAGTCTTATAGATTCTTATAGATGAAAATATTCTATATCCTATCTATATTCTATATATAGAATATAGAATATTCAAATATCTGAAATAGATCTGATTAATAGATTGTGTCTCATGTATATACTTTAAATTTCTAATAAATTTTAATAATGAAATAATAAAAAATAAAACAAAAAAGAAGCATGTTGATTATATAAAAATTAGAAGGCACCAATAACTATAGTTCATCATGGGTAGGGACATTATTGCCGATATAATAACTTCTATAAGAAATACTGACATAGATCAAAAAGGAAGAGTTCAAATAGTATCTACTAATATCACTAAAAACATTGTGAAAATACTTTTACGAGAAGGTTTTATTGAAAACGTTCGAAAACATCAAGAAAGTCAAAAAAATTTCTTGGTTTCAACCTTACGACATAGAAAGACTAGGAAAGGGAATAAAATAAAATTAAAGCGTATCAGCCGACCCGGTCTACGAATCTATTCCAACTATCAACAAATTCCTAAAATTTTAGGTGGAATGGGAATTGTAATTATTTCTACTTCTCGAGGTATAATGACAGATCGAGAAGCTCGACTAGAAAAAATTGGAGGAGAAATTTTGTGTTATATATGGTGATTCTACTGAGGTACCCTAATTTTCTCTTGAACTTACTATTTGTAAAAGAGAGAGGAGAAGTGAATTATAGAACTCTTCCTCTATTAGTTAATACTTAAAGGGGGTTCCCTGGAATGAAAGAACAAAAATTGATTCATGAGGGTTTAATTACTGAATCACTTCCCAACGGTATGTTCCGAGTTCAATTAGATAATGAAGATCTAATTCTAGGTTATATTTCAGGGAGAATCCGACGCAGTTTTATACGTATACTACCCGGAGATAGAGTCAAAATCGAAATGAGTCGTTATGATTCAACCAGGGGACGTATAATTTATAGACTTCGCAAAAAAGATTTGAACGATTAGATCATTCTTTGAAACATACTTTTCGTAGGGATATAATTTGAAGTTCAAAAATGCAATAAACTAATTTCTGTTTCCAAAAAAATAGATTCAGAATGAAAATAAGGAATGATAAATATGAAAATAAGGGCTTCTGTTCGTAAAATTTGTGAAAAATGTCGTTTGATTCGTAGGCGGGGGCGAATTATAGTCATTTGTTCCAATCTGAGACATAAACAGAGACAGGGGTAATCCTTCTCAAGTTCTAAATCAAGAACTTTTTAAAAGAAAAACCCATGTACATGTAAAAAGAAAGGATTCATTTTTATATTAAATAGCTATCCCCGTATCTTTCTGATTCTTCTTTCTTTTTATTTTATTCTTATGAATATGATCTAAATATGATCTAATAAAATATGACAAAACCTATAGCAAAAATTGGTTTACGTAAGAATGCACGTATTGGTTCAAAAAAGAATGAACGTAGAATACCAAAAGGAGTTATTCATGTTCAAGCGAGTTTCAACAATACTATTGTAACTGTTACAGATGTACGAGGTCGGGTGGTTTCTTGGGCTTCCGCAGGTACTTCTGGATTCAGAGGTACAAGAAAAGGAACACCTTATGCTGCTCAAGCCGCGGCATTTAATGCTATTCGTACATTAGTTGATCAGGGTATGCAACGAGCAGAAGTTATGATAAAGGGTCCAGGTCTCGGAAGAGATGCGGCATTACGAGCCATTCGGAGAAATGGGATGCTATTAAGTTTCGTACGTGATGTAACACCCATGCCGCATAATGGATGTCGCCCCCCTAAAAAAAGACGTGTGTAGAAATAATAATTCAAGAGATTCCAAGAGAAATAAATGATTCAATGATCTGATCCAATAATCATAAATAAAAGAAAAATAATAGTATGGTTCGAGAAGAAGTAGCAGGATCCACTCGAACAGTAAAGTGGAAATGTGTTGAATCAAGAGTAGACAGCAAGCGTCTTTATTATGGTCGTTTTGTTCTGTCCCCGCTTATGAAAGGTCAAGCCGATACCATAGGTATTGCCATGCGAAGGGCTTTACTTGGAGAAATAGAAGGAACATGTATCACACGTGCAACATCTGAAAATGTTCTGCATGAATATTCTACGATAGCGGGTATTGAAGAATCAGTACATGATATTTTAATAAATTTGAAAGAGATTGTATTGAAAAGTAATCTATATGGAGTTAGGGACGCATCCATTTGCATCAGGGGACCTAAATACATAACAGCTCAAGATATTATCTCACCACCTTCTGTACAAATAGTTGACACGACACAGCATATAGCTAACCTGACAGAACCAATTGATTTGTTTATTGAATTACAAATCAAGAGAGGTCGTGGATATCATATGAAATCCACAAATGAATCTCACGATGGAAGTTATCCTATAGATATTGTATCTATGCCTGTTCGAAATGCAAATCATAGTATTCATTCTTATGGGAATGGGAATGAAAAACAAGAGATACTCTTTCTAGAAATATGGACGAATGGAAGTTTAACTCCTAAAGAAGCACTTTATGAAGCTTCTCGTAATTTGATTGATTTATTGATTCCTTTTCTACATGCAGAGGAAGAGTACATGAATTTAGAGGAAAATGAAAACAGATGGAATCTACCCTTTTTTTCCTTTCAAAACAGATTCACTAATCTCAAGAAAAACAAAAAAGGAATTCCATTGACATGTATTTTTATTGACCAATCAGAATTGTCTTCCAGGACCTATAATTGTCTCAAAAGGTCCAATATACATACATTATTGGACCTTTTGAATCACAGTCAAGAAGATCTTATGAAAATGGAATATTTTCGCATAGAAGATATAAAACAGATATTGGGCACTCTACAGAAGCATTTTGCAATCAATTTACCTAAGAAAAAGTTTTCATTTTAAATCCATTGGAATTTTTGAGTTTTTAGAATGAGAAATAAAATAAAAAATAATAGAATAAGTTTTGAATCTCCGACACGGTCCATATATTTGCAGAATAGATACATAATAAGATTAATGTATCTAGGGAAGATCCAGAAGAGGATCTTCCTTAGATACCTATGTCGTGTTATTTAACTTTGAAAAAGACCTAAAGTGAGGGATTTCTCGATAGGTAAAGTTGCTCCAATACCTAACCAAAGAGCTACTGCGGTACCGATCAAAAATACTGTTGTAGCTACTGGACGACGAAATGGATTTTGAAATTTATTGACATTCTCCAAAAAAGGTACTGTCAATAATCCTATTGGTACTGAAACCATTAAAAGAACACCCAATAATTTATTGGGCACTGTGCGAAGTATTTGAAATACGGGAAAGAAGTACCATTCGGGTAATATTTCCAACGGAGTTGCAAACGGATCCGCCGGTTCACCTATCATTGACGGCTCTAGAACTGCTAAACCCACACTACATGCAATAGTGCCTAGGATTACTACTGGAAAAATATATAAAAGGTCATTGGGCCATGCGGGTTCTCCATAATAATTATGTCCCATCCCTTTAGCCAATTTAGCTCTTAATACAGGATCATTCAAATCAGGTTTCTTTGTTATTTGGATAGGTTAACTCTTGTGGATCCATCCCCCAAAAGAACCGGACATGATAATTTTTTATCATCCGGCTCGAGCAAGAATCAAAAGAATCACAGAAATAGATCCATAGAAGACCTATATTTTATACATATCTACATATATAATGTAGAATGACTCTATGTAATAAACTATTTATCAAATTCCATTTCCCCGAGTTTCAACGATTCATTATTCATTGCAAATAATTCAGTTCTGGCAACAGGGAAATGCTCAATATCCAAGTCGGCTTACAAATTTGATCATGATCAAGTGCTTTTTGGATTGTCTCATATCTTTTGGTTAGTATTTATCCTCACAACATCTCGATTGTATTACATAAATAAAATACAAAGTTTTTACTTGTTACTAATAAAGTATAGCCCCTGTTCTTCCTTAGATCCCTTATTTAACTCCGATAGTATAATAGATCAGGGTCGATGCAAAGGAAATGAATGCACCTACATACTATAAAAAATTTACTAAGATTACTATCCAATTAATACGAAATACTAAGACTATCAATTAGTTATATAATTATAATAAATTTATTAAAAAAAAAAAAAATAAAACAAAGTAAATAAATAGAACATTGGATCATTCCACATCACTTATTCTAGGGATCTTACGGAGCCTGTTCATGTATGACATGATTCGGGTATGATCATAGAAAATATTCTCCTCAAGTTAAAACCGGCCTATCCTATGCTACATAAAGGGACTGACATGATGGTTGGATGTGGAGACACGTTGGGTTGTGAATTCCAACTTGGCGGATAAAATCATATATCTGCATGGACCAATCAATAGTTCAAGTCACACACTCCCATAATCCATCCCCTTTTAGGAAAATATACTTCAACTATTCGATTCGTATCAAATAAAAAATACTTCAGAATTGAATAGAAGTATCCAAAGAACATGCCTTATTTTTCAATAATACATATTTGTAGCAATAAAAGACTCTTGTTCCTCCCCGATATGATAAATTACAAATATCTATGATCTGCCTTCTCTATAAAGGACCCGAAATACCTTGCTTACGTATCATTGGAAAGTGCATTAACATAAATATGGCAGTAAGAAGAGGCAATACAAAAGTATGTAAACTATAAAAACGAGTCAAAGTGGACTGGCCCACACTAGCACTTCCACGTAATAATTCTACCAAAGGCGATCCTATTATAGGAATAGCTTCAGGTACGCCTGTTACAATTTTTACTGCCCAATAGCCAATTTGGTCCCGAGGTAAGGAATAACCAGTTACGCCAAAAGATGCGGTCAATACAGCCAGAACTACCCCTGTAACCCAAGTTAATTCGCGGGGTTTTTTAAAACCCCCCGTAAGATACACACGAAATACGTGCAAGATCATCATTAGAACCATCATACTTGCTGACCATCGATGAACTGATCGAATTAACCAACCAAAGTTGGCCTCAGTCATTATGTATTGAACAGAGGAAAAAGCCTCTGTAACAGTTGGACGATAGTAAAAGGTCATAGCAAAACCCGTAGCTACTTGTACTAAAAAACAAGTCAGCGTAATCCCCCCTAAACAATAAAATATATTGACATGAGGAGGAACATATTTACTAGTTATATCATCTGCAATCGCTTGAATCTCGAGACGTTCCTCGAACCAATCATATACTTTATTGAGATAGGTAAACCAAGAAAGATTCCCCCTCTTAGAGCCGTATATGAAAATTTCATCTCGTACGGCTCAAGCCGAAACACACAAATACTGGTTTCAACGGATATGGAATAGAGAGTTTCAAACTTCTTGTGGCTTAGCCACTTGACTCGATTTGACCCAAAGATACGAAGTAAGAAAAATCCGGAATCTCTTCTTTGTGATGATAATGCCAAGAAATACAATATCGAGTTGGCTCATCTATCTTTCTTTATGTTAATCGTGACAGGCCTCTTGAATCTTCTCTTCCCTATTTTTTTTTTTTTTTTTTTTTTGATAGGAATTCTCTTGTTGAGACCCTATGAATCAATTGAAACCTCAGATTCATACTAGAACCACGATGATTTAAGAAAACCAAAGCTAAACTCAAAGGATTTCTGAGTAAAAACCATTTGATCATCACTTCTTCAATGAATGTAATAACTCAACAAAATCTATAGAAAGAGGTTTCTTTCGGAAGTATGAAGGAAAAAATTGTTTGATTTAGAAAAGACCTATTTCCCGATTTCCATTTTTTTTTTAATCCGGTTGCGAGGTCTGAATAATAGGTATGAATCATAGTTCAAATATTTCTTTTCTTGATCTATTCTATATAGTCCGTGCTCCAGAGACTAGAATCAATATCTGACGAGGTAGAATCATCTTGATAGAGATGACAGGTCCATTCTCTGTATTATCAATAGGATCAATTATAACAAGTCACACGCTCATATTCCGGAAATGAAATATCGAAACAAATAAATTTCACGATCGAACTACCAGAATGGTCTATAAATCCAAGTCTTAGGTAATCTTAAGTTGAAGTATTAAGAATCTTAAGCATTAAATAAGTATAAGTAAAATAATCTTTTTGATTGAAAAACTAGGACTTACTAGTTTTTATGAACTAATTCATTGAAATTCCATCCAGTAAAACAGATGAATTATAAATTTCTAAAATAATAGATAGAAATATTGCAAATAGAGCCATTGCAACTCCCATAAGTGGTGTAGTCCCCCACCCTGGAGCTACTTTTCCATATTCCGAATTCAATGGTTTCAATAAACTCCCTATGCCAGTTGATCTTGGCCCAGATCTAGAACTACTCTCAACGGTTTTTGTAGCCATAAATCCTCTTTCATCATGGGTTTAAATCTGTTGACTTTGTATACCATTCTGTTGTAGTTGTAAATAAACAACATTATCGTGATCCTTTGTGATCTTGAAATTATTGAAAAATGGAAACAGCAACCCTAGTCGCCATCTCCATATCCGGTTTACTTGTAAGCTTTACTGGGTATGCCTTATATACCGCTTTTGGGCAACCCTCTCAAAAATTAAGAGATCCCTTCGAAGAACATGGGGACTAGTTGAAGTAATGAGCTCCAATATTAATATGGGGGCTCATTACTTCAATGGAAATAATGAAAAATCATTTCATTTTTTTAGTTGGAACTTTAGGTGGTTCTCGAAAAAAGATAGCGAAAAAAATTATCCCTAAAGTCGAAACTAAGAGGAATATATAAACCAATGCTTCCATAGATTCGATCGTGGTTTACAATTATAGCTTCCACACCTATTCATTTTGGATTATTTACTAAAGAAATTCGAATTTGAGATTTACAATTTACTATTACTAACTATTACTATTACTATCTATATAGTCTGTATATATAGATATAGTCATTCATATCTTATTACTATTCGATTATATTCTATTTCGAATTTTTCTATATTATTCTATTTATACATAAAAATATAGAAAAAAAAAAAATAAATATATCAAATATAATGAAATATTATTTATATACTCTAAATATCTAAATACTAGAATAAAAGAAAAAATAGAGAAAAGAAAAAATAGAGGCAAAAGATGGCAAAGGAATTTTGTATCAGACTACTTGTCTCCTTGTAGTTGGATCTCCAAGTTTTTGGAATGCTCCAAATTCCACTTGAGCATCCAAATCTGGATCAATACCGGCAAAAACATCTCTGAACAAGGTTCTGGCGCCGTGCCAAATGTGTCCGAAAAAGAAAAGCAAAGCAAACGTAGCATGCCCAAAAGTGAACCAACCCCTTGGACTACTACGAAAAACACCATCGGATTTCAAAGTAGCCCGGTCTAATTCAAAAATCTCACCTAATTGGGCACGTCTAGCATATTTTTTCACAGTAGCAGGATCACTATAAATGACTCCATTGAGTTCTCCACCACAGAATTCAACAGTTACCCCTACTTGTTCAACACTATACTTGGATTCTGCCCTTCTAAAAGGAACATCGGCCCTCACAATTCCGTCTCCATCTACCAAAACTACCGGAAATGTTTCAAAAAAGGTAGGCATACGACGTACAAAGAGTTCACGCCCTTCTTTATCTCTAAATATGGGGTGCCCCAACCACCCAACAGCTATTCCATCCCCATTATCCATTGAGCCTGCTCTGAATAATCCCCCTTTCGCCGGATTATTACCAATGTAATCGTAAAAAGCTAATTTTTCGGGAATTTTAGACCAAGCTTCCGATAAGCTCAAATTTTCGGCTAGTCCGGCCCCAACTCTTCGATATATTTCTTGTTGGAAGTACCCCTGATCCCACTGATAACGAGTGGGACCAAATAATTCGATTGGAGTAGTTGCTGAACCATACCACATAGTTCCAGCAACTACGAAAGCTGCAAAAAAAACAGCAGCAATACTACTGGAAAGCACAGTTTCAATATTACCCATGCGTAATCCTTTGTATAAACGTTGAGGCGGACGGACACTAAGATGGAATAGACCCGCTAATATGCCCAATGTACCTGCTGCAATATGATGAGAAGCTATTCCCCCCGGAACAAAAGGATCAAAACCTTCCGCACCCCACGCTGGATTTACAGATTGTACTTTTCCCGTTAATCCATAAGGATCAGACACCCATATACCAGGACCATATAATCCTGTTACATGAAATGCACCAAAGCCAAAGCAAGCAACTCCTGAGAGAAATAAATGAATTCCAAAGATCTTGGGCAAATCCAAAGAAGGTTTTCCCGTACGTTCATCACAGAATATTTCTAGGTCCCAATACACCCAATGCCAGATAGCTGACAAGAAGCACAAGCCAGAAAACAAAATATGTGCTCCTGCCACGCCTTCATAACTCCAAATGCCCGGATTCATTATAGTTCCTCCCGATATATTCCAACCCCCCCACGAATTGGTTATTCCTAAACGAGTCATGAAGGGTATAACGAACATGCCTTGTCTCCACATTGGATCAAGAACAGGGTCAGAGGGATCAAAAACCGCTAATTCATATAGAGCCATCGAGCCGGCCCAACCAGAAACTAGAGCTGTATGCATTATATGGACAGAAAGTAATCGACCGGGATCATTCAATACAACGGTATGAACACGATACCAAGGCAAACCCATGTAAATACCCCTTTCTGAAAAAGAAATAGACATTATGTAACTTTATCGCATTGGAAAAGACTAGACCGTGTATTTCACCTGTTTGGTAGATTTTTTATAGTAAAGGATGAATATTTATTTGTATTCCCTTCTTTTTATTTTTAATGAAATAGAATTCTTTCTATTTCTTTCTATTTAGAAGAACAAATAGAAACAGATCTTATTCTATACCCAATAAGTACCAATACGCAATGGGAGGATTTTTAGGGAAAAAAATGCATAGATACTTTTTTAGAATTCGAAATCATTCGAACAATCGGCTGATCCCATCGATCCCCTTCGTTACAATCTTTCTTTATTCATTCTGTATTCCTCTATGAACCTTCCAGTTCTATATATATATACTTATATATACTATAAGTCTAGCTAGATAAGAATATTAAGTTCTATTTTAGAGAATCTAAATAAGATTCTAAATAGAAAGAAGATTAAAAGATATAAAAATAGAATATAAGAAGAATATAAGAATAGAAAAGAAAGAGAAAAAATGATGAAGACAATAAAACCATGGTTACGTTTCCATATTAAAGTAAAATATAGTACTTCATTTTTTTCTTTATCTTAATGCCCCTTGGTGTTCCAAAAGTACCTTTTCGGAGTCCTGGAGAGGAAGATGCAGCTTGGGTTGACGTATAGTGCGACTTGTCAGACAGATTGGTCATATGGTATTTCTCCGTTATCTCCCTCGATCGAGTATTCTCTGTTTCGCCCAATCCAATAAATATATATTCATTTATTGAACCATCAATAATTCGGAGCGTGAAGCACAATAATTCCTACTGGGGATCAATATTATCAATTAAAATAATTGATGGTTTACTTGGACTGATAAAAGAAAGTATCCAGGCTCCGTTCAAAGAATACCAAATTGTAAATGGTAAGAGTAAAAGTAATAGAACGGGAGTGTAAATGTAGTAATTCTGAAATAAAGAATATAAAAAGAAAATAGAAATTTCATTAAATTCTTAATAATCTATTAAATTCATTATTAATGAAATAGAATATAACTTACTATAAGAGAATCTATTTTGTAGAATATTAGAATATATAATAATTACACGATTACTGCTTGTATCATAGACTATTATTAGACTTACTATAGGGATAATCTTAAACTGCCTACCAATGGAGTAGTATGATGAATACATCGAATATTTTTTGGAAAGGTATGAAAAATTGAAAAAAAAAAAAAAAAGAAGTGGTACTGGAATCATTTGACCTATATGCTCAAATGGAATTCGGGCAAATATTCCCCCGGAGTAGAACAAGAACCTAAAAGAATTGAAAGGGCCTTTCAGGAACAAGAAAATAACATCGTAATTTGAATTTCGATGAAACAATACATCAATGAGAGGTTAGTTCAATAAGTTCATAAAATTCTTTTTGATTTTCTACATTATAGAATATAGGGAAGGGGAAGGAGAGCAAAACTCATGTTAAAAAAAAAAAAAAAGAAATAGGATTGGAATCGACACATTGATTTTTTTTTCGCAATTCTTTCGAACCGTATGCATCCAAAGGTGCACGTACGGTTCCTCAGGGATACAATTTTGCCCTAATCAACCGACTTCATCGAGAAAGATTACTTTTTTTAGGCCAAGAGGTTGATAGCGAGATCTCGAATCAACTTGTTGGTCTCATGATATATCTCAGCATAGAAGATAATACTAGGGATCTTTATTTGTTTATAAATTCTCCAGGCGGATGGGTAATACCAGGAATAGCCATTTATGATACTATGCAATTTGTGTCACCGGATGTACATACAATATGTATGGGATTAGCCGCTTCAATGGGATCTTTCGTTCTGGTCGGAGGAGAAATTACCAAACGTCTAGCATTCCCTCACGCTTGGCGCCAATGAGTTTTTTTATTTGAGAAAAAAAAGAATACTATGCCTTCGCTGTATCGAATATGAATTAAATAAAGAATAAGTAATAATAGCATGGCAATTCGAGTTCGATATGAACAAACCTTTATTGTTTTTTTCTAACATGAGATTTTGTATCGAGATAGTAGTATGAAAGAAGGGTTATTCCCAATTTGATTTTATGTGTCAAGCAAGAGTCAATTTCAGCGTCACAAACCATTATTCTTCCACACCAGAAGTCTCTTTCTTATTTTTATGTTATGAGAGAAAGAGTTAAAAAAAATGGAAAAAATCATTTGATCCTTCTTGGATCCTATCAAAAAAAACTTTGGGATTGCTAATCCACAGACGAGATAAATATATAAAGCAACAGAACCATCATAGTATCTTTTTAACTACTACGAAAGGAAGGGTGGTAAATGGATCATTTAATGATTTGGATCGGATAGGTTCTATTTATTCTTTTCGATAGAATAGCTTCTATCGAAAAGATAAATTCCATTGCAGAGCCGTATGCAATGTACAAAAGATGCCCGTACGGTTGTTTAATTCTATTTTTTATTGTTCTTTTGATTCCCCCTTACTTTAATACTTTAACCCAATCGTGCAATATATAGATAGAAGAACCATTCATGATGTTATATCAATATCATCAGGGTTATGATTCACCAACCTGCTAGTTCTTTTTACGAGGCACAAGCAGGGGAATTTATTCTGGAAGCAGAAGAACTATTGAAGCTTCGCGAAACTCTCACAAAAGTTTATGTACAAAGAACGGGCAACCCTTTATGGGTTATATCCGAAGATATGGAAAGGGATGTTTTTATGTCAGCAACAGAAGCCCAAGCTCATGGCATCGTTGATCTTGTAGCGGTCGAAAATGATAATACTGGGGATTCCATATAAATATACGAATTCCTTTTAAAAATTGGAATTTCCCGTGTGAATAGAAATCATTCATAATCATCAACCATCAGGTTAAGATCGATCTAAACCAACCCGCTCTATTCTATCTAGAATGAGATTCTATAGACACGCCATGCCAACCATTAAACAACTTATTAGAAACGCACGACAGCCAATAAGAAATGTCACGAAATCTCCCGCTCTTCGAGGATGTCCTCAGCGTCGAGGAACATGTACTAGGGTGTATGTGCGACTCGTTCAGTTCAGATCATGAGTTTGAAAAATGTAAAAGTTTTTTACAGTATCAACGACCACTATCAATGAATTAGGATAGATATAGTGAAAGACGGCCTTTTAATTGACTAGTATCTAAAAATGAATATCTATAATCTACTTAATTATGTTATGAATTTATGGTTTCTATTGGTGCAAATCCAATCACTCTATTTGAGATGAGAAGGAATTCTCCATTGGTAACAAATAGTTATCCATTAAGCGGAGGAAAAAGGTTATGCTCCTATTCCTTTTCTTGAAAAAACGGACTAACAGGGTCAGCTACCTAGCCAACTTTCAGAATTAAATGCCGTCACTGTATGGATAGCTTTTTTGTGAAAAGGACTATTACTTTATAATTAGAATTGAAAAAAGAATTCTAATTGAAAAATGAATGGGTAGAGCCAAATAGAGCCAAAGAGTGTGAACTATACAAGTTCACGATAAAATTCGATGAAATGAAAGAAGAGGCTCCGGTGTATAGAGAGGACCTCACCGTTTCAGAAGTTACCATAGAAACGAGGAAACCCACTATTCTTTTTTATTTAGTAGCATTTTAATTTCTTATTTCCAGGCGAGATACCTTGAAGAAAGAAAAATCGTGGTCGGGAAGGTCATAGTCGCAAAAGCCATTGGAATTTATATTTTATATATCGGAAGAATCCGTTTTGTTATTAATCGACCGGAGGAAAAGGATGACTGAAAGAAGAGAAATCAATTAGTTATTCAAGAAGATTTCATTTGATTCAATGACCAGAGTTAAACGAGGATATACAGCTCGGAGACGTCGAAAAAAAATTCGTTTATTTGCATCAACCTTTATAGGGGCTCATTCAAGACTTACTCGAACAACTACTCAACAAAGAATGAGAGCTTTGGTTTCTTCTCATCGAGATAGGAGCAGGAAAAAGAGAGATTTTCGTCGTTTGTGGATCACTCGGATAAATGCGGTAACTCGTGAGGACAGGCTATTCTATAGTTATAGCCTATTCATCCACAATCTGTACAAGAGACAATTGCTTCTGAATCGTAAAATACTTGCGCAAATAGCCCTATCAAATAAGAATTGTTTTGATATTATTTCAAATAAAATCATTAATCAAAAATAAAAAAAGAAAAGAATACAAATCAAATAAAGGAATAAAAGAATCTTCATTATTATACAGGAAACAAGAATGATTGAAACAGGATTTCCCGGAGAATGGACTCCGGGAAGATAGAAGAAAAAGAAATGAAGATTTGAGTAGTAGGAATAAACGAACATCTTTCAAGAAAAAAAGATTTCTTTCCCATTTTTACTTTTTTATAATTTTAGAGTTTATAATACAAGAATCAAATCTGGATTCTAGTTTTTTTTTCGAGAAAAAAATTCATATTAATATGAGCTTGAGTTCCGATTGGACTTTTGAAGAGTCTATCTATTTATTTTTGGTTCTAGGGATCGATTCCACTCTCTCCAATTGTTTCTCATTATTACGAAAAGGTAACAAAGATAAAATACGAGCTTGTTTTATAGCAATAGTAATTAATCGTTGTTGTTTCAAAGTTAACCTATTTGTCCGTCTAGATAATATTTTTCCTTGTTCACTAAGAAATCGACTAATTAAACTCATGTTTCTATAATCGATTCGATCCCCCGATCCGATTGGGGGTAAACGTCTACGAAAAGATCGCTTGGATTTACGAAAAGGTTGTTTGGATTTATCCATGGTTTGTTTATTCCTTCTATATATCTATATAAAATAATCTATAAAATAGAATACTTTTTTTTATTCATTTAATTAAGATTCGACCAAAATAGGATTTGGTTTGTATTATATATGTTAAGATGTAAAGTTCTTAGTCTTCCCACTACTTGTAAAAATCACACAAGCATTACGTTACATCTATTTCTTTATTTCCCCATGAATTGTATACTTTTGACAATAGCGACAAAATTTTCTAAATTCTAGTCGATTGGGTGTATTGTGTCGATTCTTTTGAGTAATATATCTAGAAATGCCCGGCGATTTTTTATTGACACCCTTTCGAACACAACAGGTACATTCCAAAATAACTATAATTCTAATATCTTTACCCTTGGCCATGAACCTCCTTTTCATTTTGGATCGACTTCACTTTAGAACTCTCTTCATTTTCTTTTTGATCCGAACCAAAGAAAAAGAAAAGAAAAAAGAATCTATATTCTATATCTATACTTTATTAACTATATTAATAAAAGTTATTAACTAGAAATGGAATTTGTAAATATTTTCTTTTTCTAATTCTAAATTCTAATAATTCGAATCACTTCTAAGTACTATAATCTAAAAAATAATTACTATTAAATTACTATTAATTAATATAACTATAAAGAAAAAGAGTCATATTCATTAATAGAATAATATTACGAATATCGTAATAATTAATTAATACAATTTTTTCTAACTAGGAATTCTTCCTATCCTAATCTCAGTATCTTCTTCTTCTTTCTATGTTAGAATTTCGTGGAACCGCCCCTAGACTGGATCCACATTTCCATTTATTTTCCAAAAAATTCTATCGTAGATTCACTGTATTTTGACTGAGGTTCGATACACTCTTTCTTCTTTGAGAATAGAAAAGAAAAAGGAGGCGAAATTGGAGCCATGTTACGTAGAATTGTATCTCAAATCTTCTTCATTTTTTCACAGATCAATAAAAGAATTC